ACCCCCTTACCCTTAAACTTCAAAAAAGGGGCTTACGTTTTTCAGCTCCATCGCACTGCCGCATAAACAATGGATCCGCTGGGCTGGATGAGCAACCTTTTATTTGGCCTCTGTACCAGTAGTGAAGAGGCTTGCTACTTTCAATCAGAAAAGGAAGATTGAGCAAGGCAAGGGAGAAAGAAGTTGTCCCCTCTTCTCTGGTAACCCGCCGCTGGTCATATAGAGCGCTCCGCCCGCCACCGCATATGTAGAAAAAGAGGGAGCGGGGTTTGACTTTGACACATGAGGTGGCGAGTTTGGCTAGGTAACATAATGGAAATGTATCGGACTGCAAATCCTGGAATGACGGTTCGACCCCGTCCTTGGCCTCGGAGAGTAGCGAGCAGCACGGAACTTGAATCAAATGGCATAGTAGAAGGGGGCTTTCCTTTGTTTGTTAAAAATCCACAGACAACATTCTGGAACTTCCAAACCAAAAAAAGACAAGGATGAGAAGGAGCTTTTACGTTACGCTTCAATAGAATGAAATTCGGAAGGGTAGAATACGCCCCATGGTCGATCGAAGGTCCTGTACTACTTGAACTCAAATGAATCTATCTTACTATCAATCCATCTTTGTCCAGCCAGCTCATAACAAAATGTTAGACCAATCTCAGAGCTGATACAACCGAATTGGTTGAAGAAAAGGAAAGCCCAACGACCAAGTACTCCCGCCCAAAAAAGCGGAAACCGAACAACCACCAGGCTGTCGAGGACACGTCTGAAGAGGAGGCGGGCGCCCTCTAAGTTTACCACCCTACCCACTAATGGACTATGAGGAGAGCAGGCGAACGGGAACCGACCGAATCACTGTAGCAAACCCTCCCTTTACTCAATGGATAGCGCTTATCCTCTTTCAATCCACAAAAGAAATGAGAAATGGGAGAGAAAAAGGTCTTTATTGAAAAGGCTTTGCACCTGAAATAGGACTCCATAAGAATGAGTCTGGGCTTTCAAAAAGATGAAAATGCAAGGGGTAAAAAGAAAGTATTTTGAACAACCAACCTGACATAAGGATTCGAGCTCGCCCACTTAGAGCAGATGGAGATTCTCGGACAGGGAAAAGCGGCACTCGACATCTATTAAACAAGACCAAGAACAAAGCCATACCATGTCCTCGAAAGAAACTAGTGATGATTGCCATGAATGCTGCCCTCGAGGACGTGTACAAGAAGATTCCTATCAACATACATGGTACACCTCTCAGTAGAAGGCCGTGGAGACTTTGACCGGGAATCAAATTGATAGACATTTTGATTGAGGATGAACGCTTTTTTCGTTCGCTATGTGCTGACTGGATGCGTACTCGCGCGATCGATCGATGGACGAGGAAATTGCGTGAATGACGAGACCGGCCTTTCCTTTAGGAAAGGCTCTTCCCTCTCTTGATGGTGAATCTTGATTGACTGACACTAGGAACCAATTCGGAGAAACAAGAAGCATGAGATAGGCGGCGGAACAATTTCCGATAGCGAATTACTTGACTCGATGGATGGAGGTTTGGAACCCAACTCAAGGACGAAATCAATGTTGAGTCAACAATCATCGAGAAGGGCACCACCAAGCGAGATCGAGACCAGCACCTTGTATAGGGAAAAAACCCTGCCCTTCTTCAAATATCCTATAATAAAAAGGCAAGCTTTAGCTTGACTAACAAGCGAGAAACTTGAAGAAAGGGGGCGCGCTAGCTGCAATCAAAAGCGCGAACCTTATTGAAAGGGCCCCTTACTATAGTATAGATAGGCTCGAAGCTATTTGACTTTGATTGCAGGGTATCGTCAGATACTTGATTAATAAGATAGAAAGTTTCTTGCTTGTTTAGTAAAGTCACGCTTTTCATTTTGATAGGAGTAGGTGCTTGCTGGGGCAGGGCACTCTTCATTCTTCATTCGAAACTAATGAATGTCGGGTCGAGGGTTTCTGCCTTGTTATCAAAAAGGTAGTTTGGTAAAACTCCCCCCCTTAAACGAGCACGGGGCTTAGTCAAGTAGAACCGGGTTGCGCTGCCTGATGCTCCGATCGAAAACAAATCAGTGGGGCCATGCCGGTACGACTGAATATGCGTTAGAAAGGTCAATCCCTCCCCTACGACACCAAAAAAACCGGGCCGAATAAGAGCCCGCCCGCTTCCATAGAACAATATCGTGGCAACGTAGACTTAAGTGGTCATATTGGATCCTTGGGAACCATCACAAGTACGGCCGGCCTATATTTAAACGAGAATGCCGTGTCGTCCAGCGGAGCCTAGAAGAAGGTGACTCGCGCAGACAGCTGACTCCTTTTCAATAGAAAAGAATAACCAAACCAACCCAGCTGGCTGGTCAATCTCAGAGATCTTATCGGCCGGCAAACCGGAGACGGACGACCACGGTCCCGACCTTACCAGCACCGAAGGTGTACTAATCAATGAACTTTTGCGCGCTAGCCTAGCTAGCTAACGTTTTTCAGCTGGCTGTTGTTA